TGAAAGAGTAAATATCCGTTCGCGAAAGTTTTTATTTTATTGGATTTAAAAATTTTTGTCGATCCGATATGATAATAAAAAAGACAAAACCAAATAAAGACTCGTTATAAAAAAATGACATTATATTATCTAAAATATCATTAAATACATCTATATTATTTTATAATTGTTTCATTCGCGAGGAGCTGGATGAGAAGAAACTCTCATGTCCGGTTCTGTAGTAGAGATGGAATTAATTGAGAAACAACCATCAACTATAACCCCAAAAGAACCAGATTCCGTAAACAACATAGAGGAAGAATGAAAGGAATATCTTATAGAGGTAATCGTATTTGCTTCGGTAGATATGCTCTTCAGGCACTTGAACCCGCGTGGATCACATCTAGACAAATAGAAGCAGGGCGGCGAGCAATGACACGAAACGTGCGCCGCGGTGGAAAAATATGGGTACGTATATTTCCAGACAAACCAGTTACAGTAAGACCCGCAGAAACGCGTATGGGTTCAGGGAAAGGATCTCCCGAATATTGGGTAGCTATCGTTAAACCGGGTAGAATACTTTATGAAATGGGCGGAGTAGCAGAAAATGTAGCCAGAAGGGCTATTTCAATAGCGGGATCCAAAATGCCTATACGAACTCAATTAATTATTTCAGGATAGGAATGTAGAACCAAAGGAAAGAAGTCTTTGGAATGAAAAAAAAAAATTGTAGGTTTCTTTTTTTTTTTATTTATTTTGGACAAACAATATTTCTTTTTTTTTTCATTCGCCCCTTTGCATCAAAAGAGCAAATAAAAAAAATGATATGATTCAACCTCAAACCCATTTAAATGTAGCGGACAACAGCGGGGCCCGAGAATTGATGTGTATTCGAATCATAGGAGCTAGTAATCGACGATATGCTCATATTGGTGACGTTATTGTTGCTGTAATCAAGGAAGCAATACCAAATACACCTTTAGAAAAATCTGAAGTGATCAGAGCTGTAATTGTACGTACTTGTAAAGAACTCAAACGTGACAATGGTATGATACTACGATATGATGACAATGCTGCGGTTGTTATTGATCAAGAAGGAAATCCCAAAGGAACTAGAATTTTTGGTGCGATCGCACGGGAATTGAGACAGTTAAATTTCACTAAAATAGTTTCATTAGCACCTGAAGTACTATAAGTATAATAAAGATGAGACTCCAATATAATATAATTATAGCATTTGAATAAAATATGAATAAAATAGATAAAATGAATTAGTAGATTTTTCTCACGCATATATCTTTAACAATTCATATCATAAAAAAAATATATAAAGAAAAAAAACATGTTGATCATATCAAAATTCGGGGGCAACAATAATTTTAGTTTATCATGGGTAAAGACACTATTGCTGATATAATAACTTCTATACGAAACGCTGACATGAATAGAAAAGGAACGGTTCGAATACCATCTACTAACATCACCGAAAACCTTCTTAAAATACTGTTAAGAGAAGGTTTTATTGAAAACGTGAGGAAACATCAGGAAAGCAACAAATATTTTTTGGTTTTAACCCTACGACATAGAAGGAATAGGAAAGGGCCATATAAAACTGTTTTAAATTTAAAACGGATCAGTCGACCCGGTCTACGAATCTATTCGAACTATCAACGAATTCCTAGAATTTTAGGCGGGATGGGAATTGTAATTCTTTCCACTTCTCGGGGTATAATAACGGACAGAGAGGCCCGACTAGAAGGAATTGGCGGAGAAATTTTATGTTATATATGGTAAGCTTTCTTATATCCAACTTAGATATGGAACTTTCCTATTAATTTGTGAAAAAAAAACGGGTTTCTAATATAACTCTCCTACTACATTAGTTAATACTTCAAAGAGGTTTTGTTTTACCTGGAATAAAAGGAAAAAAATGGATTCATGAAAATTTAATTACTGAATCACTTTCGAATGGTATACTTAAGATTCGATTAGATAATGAAGATCGGATTCTAGGTTATGGTTCAGGAAGGATTCGGCGTAGTTTTATACGTATACTACTGGAAGATAGAGTAAAAATTTAAATAAGTCGTTATGATTCAACCAAAGGGCATATAATTTATAGACTCTGAAACAAGGATTCAAACGATTAGTTGATTTATTTTTTCAACTTCAATATTGCTTTCGAAGAGATACAATTCGAAAGTTCAAAATTTCAAGAAACTTATTTTCTTCCAATAAGTAAATTCGAAATTAAGTTAAGGAATGACAAATATGAAAATAAGAGCCTCTGTTCGTAAAATTTGTGAAAAATGTCGACTGATCCGTAGACGGGGACGAATTATAGTAATTTGTACCAACCCGAGACATAAACAAAGACAAGGATAATCTTTCTAAAATAAAAGAGACTTTCTAAGGGACTGGATATACAAATAAAAAAAAAAGAAAGGATCCGTTTTGACATGAAATGGATATATCCATATATCTCTGACTTATATTTATGAGATGATAAAATATGGCAAAA